CGGAGTAAGACATCGACTTCTCAAAAAGATCAATTATGGTCATTGCATAAAAGGCTCCCTTGAAAAACATTGGCGCACGTGTAAACGAGGTGCTCTACCTAACTGAGCTATAGCCCTTGTCATAACCATTTTAACATAGAGACAATTTCTTGTCAAGAAGGGTATCCCATAATCCCACATGATAACTTTCTGATCCGTTTATGTTTACTGGTAAAAGATTGATATTGCTTATATTGCTTAGAAAACATATTTTACCTATAATCCATCGAAGTGATGGAGACCCTTTTTTGTGATGATAAATGACCTACTTAACCCAGTGGTTAGAGTATTGCTTTCATACGGCGGGAGTCATTGGTTCAAATCCAATAGTAGGTAGAACTTATTAGATACCGGATCCCATGGTATCTAATAAGTTTTTCTACCCATCCTCTTTTTTTCTTTTTCGTTCTATCATCAGATTAATCAAATTAGACTTCATTGTGTTCAATTTGTGGAATCAAGATATAGTGTGTAGTGTATAATAATAGATTAAAGGATTTTGATTGAATGTATTAACTACTAATAGGAAATCGCTTTGACAGCTTCTACTCGTGTCCTAGCTCGTCTGAGAGCTAGATTTGCCTCAATTGCTTGTCTCTTACCCTCAGCTCTACTCAAGTTAGCTTCAGCTATTTCAAGAGTTTGTTGAGCTTCTTGTGGATCAATGTCAGTACTAATTTCCGCACCATTTCCTAAAATGGTGATCTCATTATTACTTATTCTAGCAAAACCGCCCATAAGAGCCACCGTTAACCATCGGTCGTTTAGCCGTATTCTCAAAAGACCTATATCTACAGCCGTGGCAATGGGGGCATGGTTTGGTAATATCCCAATTTGTCCACTATTAGTAGATAAAATAATCTCTTTCACTTCGGAATTCCAAATCATTCGATTAGGAGTCAGTACACAAAGATTTAAGGTCATTTTTTCAATTTGTTCTCCTCTTCTAAGTTCATAGCTTTCGCGGTAGCTTCATCGATGTTACCCACCAAATAAAAGGCCTGCTCGGGAAGACCGTCTAATTCTCCGGAAAGGATGAATTTAAACCCCCGAATTGTTTCTGCGAGACCAACATATTTCCCTGGAGAACCAGTAAAGACTTCTGCCACAAAGAAGGGTTGTGATAAGAAACGCTCAATTTTGCGTGCTCTTGCTACAGTTAAACGATCTTCTTCGGATAATTCGTCCAACCCAAGGATAGCTATAATGTCCTGAAGTTCTTTGTAACGTTGTGAAGTTTGCTTAACCCTTTGCGCAGTTTCATAATGTTCCTCACCAACGATCCTAGGTTGTAACATAGTTGACGTTGAATCCAAGGGATCTACTGCTGGATAAATACCTTTGGCAGCTAATCCTCTTGATAATACGGTAGTAGCATCTAAATGTGCAAATGTCGTGGCAGGAGCAGGGTCGGTCAAATCATCCGCAGGTACATAAACTGCTTGGATCGATGTTATGGATCCTTCTTTAGTAGAAGTAATTCTTTCTTGCAAAGAACCCATTTCCGTACTAAGGGTAGGTTGATAACCCACTGCAGAAGGCATTCTACCTAATAAGGCAGAGACTTCGGACCCTGCTTGAACGAAACGAAATATATTGTCGATGAATAGAAGTACGTCTTGCTCATTAACATCCCTAAAATATTCCGCCATGGTTAGGGCAGTCAAGCCAACTCTCATACGAGCTCCTGGCGGTTCATTCATTTGACCATAGACTAGAGCCACTTTTGATTCTGCAAGATTTTTTTCATTAATCACCCCGGATTCTTTCATTTCCATGTAGAGATCATTTCCTTCACGAGTACGTTCACCTACTCCGCCAAATACAGATACGCCTCCGTGAGCTTTGGCAATGTTGTTGATCAATTCCATGATGAGTACTGTTTTACCCACTCCAGCTCCCCCAAATAGTCCTATTTTTCCTCCACGGCGATAGGGAGCTAAAAGATCTACCACTTTAATCCCTGTTTCAAAGATTGATAATTTCGTATCTAACTGTATGAAGGCGGGTGCAGATCTATGAATAGGAGATGTTGTGCGAGTATCGACAGGACCTAAATTATCAACGGGCTCTCCAAGAACGTTGAAAATTCGTCCGAGAGTAGCTCCCCCGACTGGAACACTTAGAGGAGCTCCCGTGTTAATCACTTTCATTCCTCTCATCAGACCATCTGTAGCACTCATAGCTACAGTTCTCACTCGATTATTTCCTAATAATTGTTGTACTTCACAAGTTACATTAATTTGCTGACCGACAGTATCTCGACCTTTAATTACCAAAGCATTATAAATATTAGGCATATTGCCCGGTGGAAAAATGACATCCAGTACTGGGCCAATAATTTGAGTGATACGCCCTAGGTTTTGTTCTTCAAGTGTAGAAACCACAGGATTAGAAGTAGTGGGATTGCTTATCATAATCATAAATCATAATAAATATGTCGAAATTCTTTTTTGAAAAG